AATTCAAATGTGGCAGATAAGGTAAAGTCATATATCTGCGCGGCCCAATCAATAGTTCAAGTCACACACTCCCATAATCCATTCTTTTTTCGGAGAGTTCCCTTCAACTATTCGTGTATGTCAAATAAATAATCCAATTTATTTTGTTAAGTTGAAGGGAAATATCCAAATACATGTCTTATTTTTTTAAATAATCCATATTTGTAGCAATGAAATACTATTGCTCCTCCCCAAAATGATAAATGATTGATTACAAATATCTATGATCCATATTCTCTATAAAGGACCGGAAATGCCTTGCTTACGTATCATTGGAAAGTGCATTAACATGAATACGGCAGTAAGAAGAGGTAATACAAAAGTATGTAAACTATAAAAACGAGTCAAGGTAGATTGTCCCACACTTGCACTTCCGCGCAATAACTCTACCAACGACGATCCTATTACAGGAATAGCTTCGGGTACACCTGTTACAATTTTGACTGCCCAATAACCAATTTGGTCCCAAGGTAAGGAATAACCAGTTACACCAAAGGATGCGGTCAATACACCCAAAACTACACCCGTAACCCAAGTCAATTCGCGAGGTTTTTTAAAACCACCGGTGAGATACACGCGAAATACGTGCAGGATCATCATTAAGACCATCATACTTGCCGACCATCGATGAACTGATCGTATTAACCAACCAAAGTTAGCCTCAGTCATTATATATTGAACAGAAGCAAAAGCCTCAGTAACGGTCGGACGATAATAAAAAGTCATAGCAAACCCCGTCGCTACTTGGACTAAAAAACAAGTAAGTGTAATTCCTCCTAAACAATAAAATATGTTGACATGAGGAGGAACGTATTTACTAGTTATATCATCGGCAATCGCCTGAATCTCAAGACGTTCTTCGAACCAATCATAGACTTTATTGAGATAGGTAAACCAAAGGACCCCCCCTGAGAACCGTATATGAGAATTTCATCTCGTACGGCTCAAACAAAAATACTCAAATACTGGTTATTTGGAAAACGGATATGTGGAATAGAAAGTTTTTAACTTCTTAACTTAATCCTATGATTCCAATCTTCTCTGAAGATAAGAAAAAAATAGAAATCCGAAAGCTATTCTTTGTGGTTATAATGCCAAAATTTCAAGTCGGCTCACTCGTCTTTTATCTTGATCCTTACAGGCCTCTTGAATATTCTATTATTTACTTATACTTAATTTCTTTTGTTATTTTTGATTTGTGTGTGTAATGCGATTTTACTGCTGTCTTCTTTATTATTATTGATAGGAATTTTCTTGTTAAGACCCTATGAATCAATTGAAAAAACCTCAGATTCATACCAGAACCACGATGATTTTCAAAAAAAACCTTTAATCGAAGTCCAAAAATTCCCTGAGTAAGAACTGTTGGATCATCACTTATTCAATGAATAGATATAATGAAACAAAATCCAAAGAAACGTTTGTCCTTTGATCAAAATAAAGATAAGCGGCGGCAGTTTAAAAGAATAAAAATCTTTCCATTTCTTCTTCTAACTCTTTAAAATTTTTTTTAAGTCCGGTTGCGAGGTCTAAATAGAAATATTAAGTATGAATCATAGTTCTAATACTTTAGAATCTATTTTCTATATTCCGTGCTTCAGATACTAGAATAAATATCTGACGGGATAAAGCCATCTCTATCAAGATGACGGATCCATTTTTTGTTCTGTACTATCAATAGGATCAATTATAACAAGTCACACACTCATATTCCGGAAATACAGAAACAAAGAAGTTTCACGGTCGAACTACCAAATCGAAATAGAATGGGCTAAAAATCAAAGACCTAAATGCTAAACTTTACTTTCTATTGAAAAGCTAGTTAGTCGGTTCTGGTGAACTAATTCCTAGAAATTTCGTCCAGTAAAATGGACGAATTATAAATCTCTAAAATAATAGAGAGAAATATCGCAAATAAAGCCATTGCAACACCCATCAAAGGAGTAGTTCCCCACCCCGGAGCTACTTTACCATATTCTGAATTCAATGGTTTCAATAAATCCCCTACAACAGTTCGTCTTGGACCAGATCTAGAACTACCCTCAACGGTTTGTGTAGCCATAAATCCTATTTTTTATTCATTGAGATCTGTTGACTTTGTATACCATTCCGCTGTAAATAAAGGATCTTACCCTATAGATCCATTGTGGTCTTGATATTCTATAATAATGGAAACAGCAACCCTAGTTGCCATCTTTATATCTGGTTTAATTGTAAGTTTTACTGGGTATGCCTTATATACTGCTTTTGGGCAACCCTCTCAACAACTAAGAGATCCATTCGAAGAACATGGGGACTAGTTGAAGTAATGAGCCCCCAATATCCCAATATTGGAGGCTCATTGCTTCAATTGATATAATGAAAAATCATTTCATCTTTTTAGTTGGAACTTTAGGGGGGTCTCTAAAAAAGATAGCGAAAAAAATGATTCCTAAAGTCGAGACTAAGAGGAATGTATAAA